AAAGACTCCAGAAGATATTGATCGTAAATAAGAAGACTGTTTACGAAGAAACAGGAATAGATATTCGCATTCATATACATAAGAATTATGTAGGAACCAAAAGAATCTTTTCTTTCTTTTTGAAAAGACGTAAATGGATTTATTTGAAGTAATTAGACTATTCAAATTATGATATTTGTGGAAAAATAATCGCAATAAATGCAAAGAAGGAACATCTTTGATCCAGCATTGAAGGATTTGAACCAAGATTTCCAGATGGATGGGATGGGGTATTAGTAGATCTGACACATAATTTAAATGTGATAATTTATCCTCTAAAAAGGGAAATATTGAATGAATAGATCGTAAAATCTGAGATTTTGGTATTCTTTTTTTTTCTTCAAGGGAAGATACTAATCGCGACGAGAATGGAATTTCCAGAATGACTCCAAAACCTTCTGATACCATTTGAGAAGAAAAAGAATTCTTGTGCTCCCAAAATCCATTTTCATTTTGGTTAGAATCATTCACCGAAGAAATCAAACATTTCTGTTTATACATTCGAGTAATTAAACGTTTCACAAGTACTAAACTAGATTTATTGTCATAACCAATAATTTCCACAGGTTCGTAAAAAATCAAACTATTGAAGCTATGATAATGAGCAAGTGAGTAAATATACTCCTGAAGGAGTAGCGGATATAGGAAGTTTTGTTGCCGAAATCTATTTTTTTTCAATCTAAATATCCTTGTAATTCTGCCATTTAAATACATTTCTACTGTAGGGAGGCACTTCTTGTGTTATGAAATGATACATAGTGCAATATAGTCAGAACGGCGTATGTATATGTTGTATGTAGTAGATTGTTTCTCTTATACTAAATACTAAAATACTTTTTAGTCTTTTTAGTATATTTAGACTAAAATAGTATAATAGTATATTCTAACTAGAATAAACTATAATAATAATAGAAGAATAATATTATTCTTCTAATTATTAGAAGAGATAATACTAAGAATTACTAATATTATAGTATTAATATAGACTATAAACTGTCTATACTTTTACTTTCAATAATATAGACTTTTATACATGTAAAATATACATGTAAAAAACATAATGAGAATCTAAGAAGTAAAAGATTAGATATTATAGAGATTCTATATTATCTATAAGTAAGAACAAATAAAGAATATATACCCCGGAGACAGAGAGCCCAATCTACAGATCTTTTTCCTTTCTATCCAATTTGGTTTTCTTTTACTTGTTAATATAAGTAGAAGAACAAGAAGAAAAGGGGTAAAAATCTTTTATTTTCGCAACCCAATCACTCTTTTGACTTTGGAAAAAAGATCCTTATTTTTATCACTATACTATTTCTTCTACACATCCGTCTTCAATCCACAATAAAGAATAATTAGGATTAATAAAAAAAGAATCAATGGTCTACTCACAATTCACAAAAGAACCTTTTCCCACATCAGGCACTAATCTATCTTTAACGCATAACTAGTAATTTGATCGGGTAATCATTCAAATTAAGAAGGGAAGCTCGTTGCTTTTTTGTTTTACTCGAATTGGAGTAATAAGGCTCTATCCATTTATTCACTAGACCCGAAATACTTTACCGGAACTTTAAAATTGTTATCAAAAGAAAAACTCTCGTTCTATTTCTATTATGAGTACTAGAAATCTTGAAATCTTTTTTTCTATGATTCTATTATTCTTTTTTATATTTTTCTATTCTTTTTACGACATGCTTTTTTTTCCATTCATTACCTTTCAGGATCAGTCGCGGTCTTATAAACTCTACCAATAGTCTAGACGAATTCCTTCATCCAAATGTGTAAAAGATCATAGTCGCAATTAAAAGCCGAGTACTCTACCGTTGAGTTAGCAACCCGGATCAATATGAAGTGTAGGTATGATCGAAATAAAAAAATCCAGCAAACTCATTCATTTTACTAAAGTGAAGTAAAGAGCCAATAGGGAATGGGGATAAAAAGATCTATTTCTATACGATCAAATTATATTTGTTTGATACGCCATTGTCAATATGAATGGACTTTTTTTTCTTAGAAAACAAAATTCAAGAAATTATATAGAAATTTGTGTTAGATTAGCATAATATAAAGAATAAAACTTTGAGCGGAAAAAAAGAAGGAATAAGGAAAAGGTAAAGATAGAAAAAATAGCGGCTTTCTTTAATCAAAAAAAGAAAGGTACAATACAAATACAAGAAGAAAGATTACCCCCCTTGTTTGGGGGGTTCCACAAAAAGAAGCAAGAAAAATAAGAAGAAAATAAACAAGAAAATAAAAAACTTTGAATAAAGATTTACACAAAGATAGGTACTAGTTACCCTATCCTTTTTTTATTCATGATTCTTGTTTTTCCTTTCTTTTTTTATCAAAAGAAACTCGAAATTCTTTAAAGAATTCTGCCTTCCTTAAAATATCATAAACAGTTCCTGTGGGTTGAGCACCTTTTTCAAGGAAATATAAAATAGCAGGAACATTTGAATAAGTTTGATTCTTTATCGGATCATAAAAACCCACTTTTTGAAGATCTCTTCCTTCTCTTCGGGATCGAACATCAATTGCAACGATTCGATAGATGGCTCATTGGGATAGATGTAGATAAAAGATGCCCCCCTAGAAACGTATAGGAGGTTTTCTCCTCATACGGCTCAAGAAAAAATGATTCTAATTTCTAGAATTTCTCTATATATCTATCTATATAGATAATAGATAGATAGAAAGAGAAATAGATCCATAAAGAATTAGACTGTAATTTGAGCCTTTTTTTCCTTCTTTACAGAAAAAGAAATTTCATTTGTACTCCTAACTCAAGTTGGGTAGTTTTGAAAGAGTTCAAAAAGAAATCCTTAGAATTTCTTGAGCTGTCTCTAACCTCTTTTTTTGTCTCTTTTCGGATCTATTTTTTTTTTACTCATTCTGATCCAATTTTTGAGACAAGTGAAAATAGTGTTTCCTTGTTCCGGAATTTGTTGTCTTTGCTTTGCGCTTTGTGAAATCATTGGGTTTAGACATTACTTCGGTGATCCTTACTCCTTTTCAAAAAGGCAGCAACATACCTTTTGTTTTTTGTTCTTATATGGAAGGAAAAGGAAAAAATCATACGAAAGATTGATTCCTTTGTGATACACTCTTGATTGAAACAGTTTGAAAATTTCGTTTTTTCATTTCAAACTTGTTCATTTTTTAACCTCTCCATTTATCTATATTTAGATAAATATGATATATTTACAAAGTTGGTCTAACTTATTGATTGTCACTAACCCTAGATTATTTCCCCAATAAATGAATCAATCATTTTTGCTCGAGCTCCATCATATGCTATACCTTGTACTTGTATATACCATTAGTATCTTTATTTATTTATTTAGTTATTTAGCAACCCAAGATAAATGAAATTAGGTTCCTAGCAGAACAAATTATGTCGAGACAAGAGCATCTTCATTCGTATAGAAATAGAAGATGGTGGATGTCATAATCCACAGCCAATCATGTCCTTCAAGTCGCACGTTGCTTTCTACCACATCGTTTCAAACGAAGTTTTACCATAACATCCCTCTCATTTTATTTTAATTTGGAACCGTATGCAATTGATTCAATATGGAATCATGAATAGTCATTGGCTGAACCAACCGATACATAATAATCTACACTTATAGATAAGTGTTTATCCGGGAAAGGATTTCACTTCAAAATACCCCATATTTTCTCATATGAATAATATCACATGAAAAAAAGAAATCAGTTTTAAGCAAACTTATTTACATCTTCAACAGATCTTTCGGGATTGTCCATCATAAACCTCTTTTTCTTAAAAAAGAAATTAGAAACCTCAAAAAAAGCCTTTGACTTTACTTTCATTCTAATGAAAAATAAATACCCATGAATGGATAAAAGTTTTTAGCCACTTTAACTAAAAAATATACTAATATACTAAACTAAATATTTCATTTAAATATTCATAATTAATATATTCATATTAATTATGAATATTTTCTCATTTCTTCTTTCTGAAATAGGATTTTTCTAATATTATGATTTACTTATTATTTACCATCTCCAATTGAATCTTATTTTCATTTAATTGAAAACAGAGAGATAGTTTGAGAAGAAAGTTTCTTTGTTTTCATTATTATGATTATGGAATAGAATAAAGTCTCGTGTAAGGTAAGATCAAAGAGAAAATAAGAATCCTCGGATTCTTATCTTTTCGCATCCATATCATATAAAACAAATAATCGTTAACAAAAGTAATCACAAATATTTAAGAATAAAATACTTTAGTAAAAAAGTAAAAAAAAAAGATATGATTCTCAGAATCATTCTTAGAATTAAGATTGGATAACATTGTATCCAACATGAAACAGAAAATTGTTGAATTTAATTTTTAATTTCAATAGAGAAGAATCTTTCGTTTCTGATGCAAACGATCTGGGACGGAAGGATTCGAACCTCCGAATAACGGGACCAAAACCCGTTGCCTTACCGCTTGGCCACGCCCCATTTTTATTTGGTCTAAGAAAAACTAAGATAAATATCGGTTATTCGTCAATAATCAACCAAAAGAAATATAGGACATGCTGTCGCTAGGATTCAACACAATAGATATAGAATCAAAAAGATTAATTGATCATTACTTAGAATTCAATTAATATATTGTATGAAAATAGAATTCCTTGTATTCTTATTTGATTGGAGAATGCAAGGAAGGATTCTTGATTGGGGAGAAGTCAAAGAAAAATAAGAATTTCGTTCTTTTATCTGCATCTGCCTTTTTATTTTCAAGATTTCCTCAGAAAAACAACTCAATCCAATCTGATAATTTATTATCATTTCAATTTAATTTGAATCTTTAAGAACAAGAAAAGAATATTTGTTATGTTTAATATCTTTAGTTTAATCTGTATCTGTCTTAATTATACCCTTTATTCGAGTAGTTTTTTCTTCGCCAAATTGCCCGAGGCTTATGCCTTTTTCAATCCAATCGTAGACGTTATGCCGGTTATCCCTGTACTCTTTTTTCTCTTAGCCTTCGTTTGGCAAGCTGCTGTAAGTTTTCGATAAAAATAAAATCTCTATTCAATTCATAATTTATTCGATAAAAAAAGAGATGATATTTTTATTCTGAAAATCAATAAGATCATAAATAAGATTCATATAAGTCTGGACATTAGGAACCCTCGATTCAAAAAGTGAAACCCTGGTATTTTATATTTTATATTGAAATTTAATTTGAATAAGGGAAGGGGCCATGATCTTTATCTTTAATCAACTTATTTCTTCTTTTGTTCTGACCTTTCCTTTCTAAAATCCCATACAATACCTAATTATAGATATGGATATGGCAAGAAATCTTTGGTAACGAAAAAAGATGAATCTTATTACATTAGAAAGAAATTCGTGAAAATCAATTTCAAAAAAACTTCCTTTTTTTTTTTTCATCTTTAGAGCGTCATATCAAAATAGTGTCTAGTGTGTGTCGTAAAATAGGTGATCTATTTCCTTAAAAAAAAATGATCTTATCTTATCTTGGAGATTTGTAATGCTTACTCTTAAACTATTCGTTTACACAGTAGTAATATTCTTTGTTTCTCTCTTCATCTTCGGATTCTTATCTAATGATCCGGGTCGTAATCCCGGTCGTGAAGAATAAAAAAAGAGATGAGATTTTTTTTTACTTTTTCCTTGATTTTTTCATAGGTAAATGTATAAAGAAATGGAATAGATTAAAGATTCATAAAAGAAAAATAATCGAAATTTATTTTTTATTTCAATTATAAAATCTAAAGTGATCAGGGGGGTTGGAGAGAGAGGGATTCGAACCCTCGGTACGAATAATTCGTACAACGGATTAGCAATCCGACGCTTTAGTCCACTCAGCCATCTCTCCCCATTCCAAATTAGAAATTTATCATGTGATTTAACATGTGAAGTCAAGATTGAGAACAATCTTTAATTTTCCTTCAATGATTCGAAACAGATTTCTCCAATAGAAAGAATACCTTACTTCTTTTATTTTGTACAAAAGGTTCATTTCCCCGGCCTGGTTAAGTATAAGTACTGGCCGGGCCAGTACTTCTTTTGTTCCGACGAATAAAAATTGTTATTGAAACAAGAAGAGTAATTTTAATTCCCATTTCTAATTATTAGAAATTATATAAGATTCTAATAGATAGATTATCTTAGAAATTCTTTAAAAAATTATCTAGATCTAGATTAATGATTAATCTAGTTAATATAGACTAGTTCATATAGAAAATATAGTTAATATAGAATATTCTATTTCTAGATTGAAATATTCAATATTTTCAATAGTAGAGATTCTATATTTATTCTTAGTCTATTTTAGTATATTATATTTTATAGTAGCTTAATATAGTAATTATAGTAAATTAGAGTATAAATGAGTCTAAATTCTACTATTTAGTCTTTATTTATAGTAAGAAAATAGTAAAAGTGTTCTACTACTAGTATTATAGTATCTAGTAATATAGTACTAATCGTCGTCTTTATTTTCTTATTTTTCAGTATAAAATTTGGAAATTCATTAATGAAAAATGAATCTCATTATAAATGAAAGTTGAAGTTCAGTATTCTATTCATCTTAATAATTCACTTAAGAAGTCTTAAAAGAAGTATAAAGAAATATATCTTACTTATAATATCTTAGAAGAGAAATAATATCAAATAGAAAACACATATTCATAAAATGAGACTAGAAATCATTTACTTGTTCAAAGCAAAGTCCAAGCTTTAAAGTTTGAGGCCCTATTTACCCGAATTCATAAAATCTGGCGGTTCAAGTGAAGGGAGGTTTCAAAAAAGAAATACTTCTAACTTTAGTACACTATTTAAATTTGACTAAACTTTTTGCTATTCACCTATTTTTTTTTTCAAGTTTTCAATCCCACGCCCCAGCGGAACAAAGTGTTAATGCTGGAATTTTCATGATTCTGATGCTATCTTGACTGCATCTGATTACTTTGTTAGACAAAAGGTCCATTCATATCCAATAATGAATATGTAGCGGGTATAGTTTAGTGGTAAAAGTGTGATTCGTTCTATTAACAACTTAAATAGTTAAGGGGTCTTTCCATTTTTTTTTCATATTTCATATTCCGATCAAAAACTTTATTTCTTAAAAAGATTTAATACTTTACCCCTCAATAGGACATTTGAGGAAAGAATATACATTCTCACGATTTCTATCCAAAAGGCAATCAGAATTTTCATAAAAAAATTGGATTATGGAGTCGAGAAGCATAATTTTTTTGATTGGTTCAATTCTTCCAATTAAATGAGTATGAATAAAGGATCTATGGATGATAGTACAAAACTTTCAATCGTAACTAAATCTTCAATTTTTGCGCTGAAAAAGGGGGAGATTGAAGCCAAATAGCTAGAAAATGATGGTTTTGGTTTACTAGAACCCTCGGCTTCTTGTTTCAGCTCGGTAGAAACAAAATGATTTTCCTTAGGATC